TGAATACAGAAGATTCTATTAAAAAGGAATCCTAATGATTCATTGAGTGGGATGGCGGAACAAACCAGGTATCAATTCATTTGTTCTGAAAGATCATGGGCTAACCTTACAATTGAAATAGATATTGAAAGAGTAAATGTTCGCCCGCGAAAGCTTTATTTTACCGAATTGCTCTATTTTTTGAGCTATCCGATATGATAAAAGACAAAACAAAATAAAGATTCGTTATAGCCTTATATTATATATTCTAAATTAATTAGAAATAAAAAATTACATTATCTATAAATATATGTTTAGCTATATATCCAAAAGCTATATATAAACAAGATATAAAAATTTCTAATAGAAATAGATTAGATGAAAATTAGATGAAATATCAAAGAATCCCACGATTCAGTGTATTATTCAAAAAATTGAATTTTATCTTAACTAAATTTTTTTGAATCATTTAATTCGCGAGGAGCTGGATGAGAAGAAACTCTCATGTCCGGTTCTGGAGTAGAGATGGAATTTGAAAAAGACCCATCCACTATAACCCCAAAAGAACCAGATTCCGTAAACAACATAGAGGAAGAATGAAGGGAATATCTTATCGAGGTAATCGTATTTGTTTCGGTAGATACGCTCTTCAAGCACTTGAACCTGCTTGGATCACATCTAGACAAATAGAAGCGGGGCGACGAGCAATGACACGAAACGTACGCCGTGGTGGAAAAATATGGGTACGTATATTTCCAGACAAACCAGTTACAGTAAGACCTACAGAAACACGTATGGGTTCGGGGAAAGGATCTCCTGAATATTGGGTAGCTGTCGTTAAACCAGGTAGAATACTTTATGAAATGGGCGGAGTAGCAGAAAATATAGCTAGAAAAGCTATTTCAATAGCGGCGTCCAAAATGCCTATACGAACTCAATTCATTATTTCGGGATAGGAATAAAATAAAAAGAGGTCGTTGGGATGAAAAAAAAATTGCAGGTCTCTTTTTTTGATTTTGGACAAACAATATTTCTTTTTTTTCCTTCGTTCTTTGCATTGAAAAATCGAATAAAAAAATGATATGATTCAACCCCAGACCCATTTGAATGTAGCGGACAACAGCGGGGCCCGAGAATTGATGTGTATTCGAATCATAGGAACTAGTAATCGCCGATACGCTCATATTGGTGACGTTATTGTTGCTGTGATCAAAGAAGCAGTACCAAATATGCCTCTAGAAAGATCAGAAGTAATCAGAGCTGTAATTGTACGTACCTGTAAAGAACTCAAACGTGACAACGGTATGATAATACGATATGATGACAATGCTGCAGTTATTATTGATCAAGAAGGAAACCCAAAAGGGACTCGAATTTTTGGTGCGATCGTCCGGGAATTGAGACAGTTAAATTTTACTAAAATAGTTTCCTTAGCCCCCGAGGTATTATAAGACGAGACCATGATATAGTTATAGTAAGTGAATGAAATCGATTAATTAGTAGATTGTGTTTCACGCATATACCTTTAATTTAATATTTAATAGAATTCATAAATAAAAAAGAAAAAAGAGCATGTTGATTATATCCAAATTAGGAGGCACCAATAATTTTAGTTTATCATGGGCAGGGACACTATTGCTGACATAATAACCTCTATACGAAATGCCGACATGGATAGAAAAGTAACGGTTCGAATAGCATCTACTAATATCACCGAAAACATTGTTAAAATACTTTTACGGGAAGGTTTTATCGAAAACGTGAGGAAACACCAGGAAAGCAACAAATATTTTTTGGTTTTAACCCTGCGACATAGAAGGAATAGGAAAGGAGCATATAGAACTATTTTAAATTTAAAACGGATCAGTCGACCTGGTCTACGAATCTATTCTAACTATCAACGAATTCCTAGAATTTTAGGTGGTATGGGGATTGTAATTCTTTCCACTTCTAGAGGTATAATGACAGACCGAGAGGCTCGCCTAGAAAGAATTGGTGGAGAAATTTTGTGTTATATATGGTAATCCTTCTGATATTCGAATTGGATCCAGAACTTCCTATTTGTGAAAAAAAAAAGAGAAAGGGCGGGTTGTCTAATATCACTACTCCTCCATTAATTAATACTTTAAGGGGGTTTTACCTGGAATGAAAGAACAAAAATGGATTCATGAAGGTTTAATTACTGAATCACTTCCCAATGGTATGTTCCGGGTGTGTTTAGATAATGAAAATATGATTCTAGGTTATGTTTCAGGAAGGATCCGACGTAGTTTTATACGGATACTACCAGGAGATAGAGTCAAAATTGAAGTAAGTCGTTATGATTCAACCAAAGGGCGTATAATTTATAGAATCCGAAACAAGGATAAGGATAAGGATTCGAATAATTAGGGAGTTTTTTCAACTTCAACATTCCTTTTTTCATGGAGATACAATTCGAAGTTCATAATTTCAAGAAACTTATTTTCTTCCAAGAAGTAGATTCTTAATTAAGTTAAGGTAAGGAATAACAAATATGAAA